TGTACCCTTCTATCCAAATCCAATTTGCATCGATAAAATAAATCCAAATTCCAGTAGTAGATGAATAATTGCAAATTTTTGTGTGTACGAGATTAGAATAACTTCAAAATAACTGACATAATTTTTTATTTTTCCTGATCAGAAAAATACATGAAAAAGAAAGGAGGTAGAAAAATTTTTGGATTTATGGTTAAAGAAGAAAAAGAAGAAAACAGGGGTTCTGTTGAATTTCAAGTATTCAGTTTCACCAATAAGATACGGAGACTTGCTTCACATTTGGAATTACACAAAAAAGATTTTTCATCGGAAAGAGGTCTACGAAGACTTTTGGGAAAACGTCGACGTTTGCTGGCTTATTTGGCAAAGAAAAATAGAGTACGTTATAAGAAATTAATCAGTCAGTTGAATATCCGGGAGCAGTAATTTAATCGTTCGATTTTTTTTCTTATTTTATTAGTAGTCTTATAGTAGTCTTAGATTTTGCATTTTGATGAGCCTCGTTTTGAGGAATTCATGGAATAATCCATTTTCATGGAATAATGAATTAAGGAAGAAAGGATATGAGTCTACCGCTTACAAGAAAAGATCTCATGATAGTCAATATGGGCCCTCAACACCCATCAATGCATGGTGTTCTTCGACTGATCGTTACTCTCGATGGTGAAGATGTTATTGATTGTGAACCCATATTAGGCTATTTACACAGAGGAATGGAAAAAATCGCGGAAAACCGAACTAGGAGGGGGGGGATAGAAAGAGAGAGATAGTAGAAGGGGATAGGGAGGGGGATAGGAAAGTTATTTAGGTAAGAGACCAGGAAATTCCTTAAGTTAAGAAAGAAAAAAGAATAAAAACACGGATACATAACATAAAAAAAAGAATAAATAAGACGAGATTCGCCCTCCTCCTACATATTTAATTTCTTCTCCTATACAAAAACTAGCAAGACCCACTCCATTGGTAATTCCATCAATAACACCCTTATCGAAAAACTCAGTTAGTTCGGTTAATCCTCTTATACCGAGAGTAAAGACCCTAGTATAGAAAATATCTATATAACCACGATTATATGACCAACTGTATATCTTTTTTTTTACTCGATCAAAAAAGTCCTTTTTCGGATTCCCTTTTACAAAGAAATTTATTAAATCCAAATTCTGAAAAAAAGAATAAGCGGATCCATAGAAACTATATGCTATGAATAAACCGAAGATAGCTATACTTACAGAAGAAATTGCATTAGTGATAAATTCATATGAATTTATAGAAGAATTAGAACTTTCCTGGATAAAGTTTATTGAGGGAGTTAACCACTTTGATAATATTGTTAACTCTGCTATTCCATTATCCATTGCTCCATTATCAAAAGAGATTCCTATGAATCCAATGAAGAAAGTAAAAAGCAGTAATATAAGAAGAGGAAATAACATAGTATTTCCCGTTTCATGCGGATAGGCAAAAGTGTTTTTAGCCTCAAAGGAAGTACTAAAGGATCCTATCCTATTTCGTGTATTATCATGAAATTTGGATATATTTTGTGAAAAAAAAGAAACTCCACTCTTCGTTGTTGATAAAACGAAATTCCTATTCACTCCTTTGGTTATCCTTTTTCCCCATAAGGATATTGAATACAACGAACCCTCTTTAGTGCTACTGTAATTTTGAAAATGAACACGCAAATACCCATCAAATGTAAGTAAATATATCCGAAACATATAAAACGCAGTTAATCCTGCAGTAAAGGAGGCTGTTATTCCAAAAAAGGGCGAATACAACCAACTATTACTAAGGATTTCATCTTTGGACCAGAAACAAGCAAGAGGTGGAATACCACAAAGAGAAAGTGTACCCCATAAAAAAGTAGTTCTTGTAATTGGAATGTATTTTCTTAAACCACCCATAAGAACCATATTCTGACTTTTATCTGGTGAATATCCAACAAGAGGTTCCATTGAATGAATAACGGATCCGGATCCCAAGAATAATAAAGCTTTTGAATAAGCATGAGTGATCAAATGGAATAAAGCAGCTTGATAAGAACCTATACCTAGAGCTAACATCATATAACCCAATTGAGACATTGTAGAATAGGCTAAGCTTCTTTTAATATCTCTCTGAGCAAGAGCTAAAGTAGCCCCTAAGAAGAGTGTTATTGTACCTACTAAAGAAATGAAACTCATTATAAAGGGTAAAGATATGAAAAGAGGAAGAAGTCGAGCTAGAAGAAAAATCCCCGCAGCAACCATAGTTGCTGCGTGTATAAGAGCCGAAATGGGAGTGGGTCCTTCCATAGCATCGGGTAACCATACGTGAAGAGGGAATTGTGCAGATTTCGCAATTGCACCAAGGAATAACAAAAAAGCACACAAAGTAGTAAGTAAAGAATTAATCCCATTATTAGGAATCCAGTTATTAGCTATTTGGAACAAATCTCGAAACTCTAAACTACCTGTTATCCAAAAAAAACCTAAAATTCCTAATAACAGACCAAAATCCCCTACACGATTAGTTACAAAAGCTTTTTGACAAGCACTCGCTGCGATTGGTCGTGTAAACCAAAAGCCTATCAATAAATAGGAACACATTCCCACAAGTTCCCAAAAAAAATAAATTTGTATCAAATTGGAACTAGTAACCAATCCCAACATGGAAGTATTGAAAAAACTTATGTAAACAAAAAATCTCAAATATCCTTCATCGTGAGACATATAACCATCACTATAAATAAGAACCAGGATTCCTACAGTAGTAATTAGTATTAACATAATAGAAGTAAGCGGGTCAATCAAGTATCCAAATTCTAAGGAAAAATCATTATTGATGGTCCAAGACCATAGATATTGATAGATAGAACTTCCATTTATTTGTTGAATAGACAGTTGAACTGAGAATACCATAGCTATACTTAAGAGTAAAACACTAGGAAAAGCCCATATGCGACGAAGATTTTTTGTTGCTGTCGGAATAAGAAAAAGGCCAAACCCCATTGACATAATAACTGGAAGTGGAAGAAGAGGGATTACCCATGCATATTGATATGTATGTTCCATAAGAAAAGAAATTGCAATTTTTACTTGAAATTTTTACTTCAATTTTTCTATAAAATAAAATTATTTCCGATTCACCAAACCCATTCTTATCTCTTTCTGAAAGAATAAATAAAAAGAATTAATAAAAAAATACTGGAATTCTTAATTTTTCCAAATTTCTCTCATTGATATTTTTTCTCATTGAAATAAGCAAAAATTAAGAATGGGTTTAGTTGGTTAAATTCAAAAAGTTAATCAAATAACTTCGTTACCTAGTTATTACCTAAATAAGGATTTTTATTAAAATACAAAAAAAGGTAGAATCATTTTACTTTCTATTCATTTTCTATTTCTTTAAAACGAAGATGAAGCAGCTCTCTTGTTTCGTAACTGATTGATTGAATTCCAATGAAAACCTATGTTTATAGGAAATTATCGAATATTCCTTACTTCGTATAGAACTGAAATAAAATCCTAATGACTAGAATTACCTAAGTTTTAGAATGGCTTGTTTAAGAGACTCAGTATTTTTTGTTTTGATTGGAATTCCATTCTAAAATACCATTCTGAACTTAATTAACTATTTAAATTTTCCCTTCTTTTTATCCCCCGATCTTATATGGGGGATAGGCCCCCGTACCGTATATCTATATATGGAGTATACTTGATATATAAATATATATAAATAGATTTAAATGGAAAACCTTTCTGTATATTCTATATTATAAAAACAAAGTCTAAAATATATACGAAAAATATGCTAAAAAATTCTTGTCTTATCCGCATTAGACAAAATTAAGTAAAAAATAATTTATAATTTCAGTATCTTTCAGTATCTAAGTATAAATACTAAGAATAAAGGAGAAAGAAAGATTTATTTGCGGCAATAGATGTCTTTCACATACAACTAGAAAAAAGTAATTTCCTTTTTGAATGGCAGTTCCAAAAAAACGTATTTCAATGTCAAAAAAGCGTATTCGTAAAAATCTTTGGAAGAAAAAGACTTATTTTTCCATAGTACAATCTTATTCTTTAGCAAAATCAAGATCATTTTCTAGCGGCAACGAGCATCCAAAACCAAAGGGTTTTTCTGGGCAACAAACAAATAATGAGGTTTTGGAATAATCTGAATTGACCTATCAAAAAAGTATTCCAATTATTTAATATGAATAATTTGGATTAATTAATGAATGTACTTTTATGTGTCGAATTACTCGGTACAATATTCTTAGAACAAACCCCTCTGATATATAGAATAAAAGTTTTTGGTATACTGTGTGCTAAGTATTTCTTTTCCTATCAATGAACTTTTCATAATAGAACCCTCATAATAAAATATGAGGATTCTATTATGAAAAGTAGAGTATTTTTGCAATAGGACTTACAACTTCTACCTAATCTTATCCAAAATCCACAAGTAAATTGGTTTAAGGTGGATAAATTATATTAAAAAGAGCATAAAGGCTTTCATTCTAGAAATTTTGCGAAAATCCAAAGGGGTTTCTATTTAATGATGAAATTAAAATGGATAAAATGGATAAATAGAAAAGGCTTTTTGGATTTTGTCCATTGCATTGAAAGAATTTTTCAAATTTAAATGAGAAACTAATTAGAAAAACCTTAGTTCTATATTGGAACTTAGAAAAAAGCAGTTCAAATTCTTTCAAGCAGTGTTTCTATTGGGCAAAGCAAGAGTTTATTGTAAAAAAAAAAATAGCAACGGTACTACCAAACGAAGTCTATTTTAATGAAGATTCTAATGTTCCTAAATTTTAGGGACTTTCCCAATCTCGACGATTCGCGAGAAAATAACTATTATTCTTTTAAGTTACCTATTATTTGAAGTTAGCCGCCATGGTGAAATTGGTAGACACGCTGCTCTTAGGAAGCAGTGCTCAAGCATCTCGGTTCGAATCCGAGTGGCGGCATTCTCGAAAAAGAATACAATAGATTAGAAAATAGATTCAATTCGAAATTTACAATTTTGTAATGGGCCCTTCCCCTTATGCTATTTGCAACTTTAGAACATATACTAACTCATATCTCCTTCTCAACCATTTCAATTGTGATTACGATTCATTTGATAACCTTATTAGTTCGTGAACTCGGGGGATTACGTGATTCATTAGAAAAAGGAATGATAGCTACTTTTTTATCTATAACAGGATTCCTAGTTTCTCGTTGGGCTTCTTCGGGACATTTTCCATTAAGTAATTTATATGAGTCATTGATCTTCCTTTCATGGGCTCTGTATATTCTTCATACGATTCCTAAGATACAGAACTCTAAAAATGATTTAAGCAGAATAACTACGCCAAGTACTATTTTAACGCAAGGCTTTGCCACGTCGGGTCTTTTAACTGAAATGCATCAATCCACAATACTAGTACCTGCTCTACAATCTCAGTGGTTAATGATGCATGTCAGTATGATGTTACTAAGCTATGCAACTCTTTTGTGCGGATCCTTATTATCCGCCGCTCTTCTAATCATTAGATTTCGAAATAATTTCCAGTTCTTTTCTAAAAAGAAAAAAAAGGTTTTATTTAACATATTTTTCTTTAGTCAGATTGAAAATTTCTATGCAAAAAGAAGTGCTTTAAAAAGCACCTCTTTTCCTTCATTTCCAAATTATTACAAATATCAATTAACTGAGCGTTTGGATTCTTGGAGTTATCGTGTCATTAGCCTAGGATTTACTCTTTTAACCATAGGTATTCTTTGTGGAGCAGTATGGGCTAATGAGGCGTGGGGATCCTATTGGAATTGGGATCCTAAGGAAACTTGGGCATTTATTACTTGGACCATATTCGCAATTTATTTACATAGTAGAACAAATCCAAATTGGAAGGGTACGAATTCTGCACTTGTAGCTTCGATAGGATTTCTTATAATTTGGATCTGCTATTTTGGTATCAATCTATTAGGAATAGGTTTACATAGTTATGGTTCGTTTACATTAACACCTAAATGATTACATAAAATAAAACCTTCATGAAATAAAACCTTCATGAAATGAAGGTTTTATTTCATGTTTTATTTGAGAACCCCTTGAACGCCTTTTCAAAGGGTTCTCAAAAATTCGAGATAGATCTAATTAGACTTTTTTACTTTTTTCTGAATTATTGGGTTTTTCCACTATAGGAATATAGAGCGGACTAGTTAAAAAAACCTATTTAGGATAATAATTGGATAAGAGAGCCTCTACCCTGTCAACGGATAGGGAGAGAACAAAATCTGGATAAATACCAATTCCTATTACTGGTAAAAAGATACAGATTAAAAGAAAGAGTTCTCGTGGTCCAGAATCCACAAAATTTGCGTTTGGAACATGAAATAGCTTGTATCCGTAGAACATCTGGCGTAACATAGATAATAAATAAATAGGAGTTAATATCATTCCAATTGCCATTACAAAAGTAATTAGCGTTTTTGGCATTAACAGAAATTTTGGACTAGTAATTAGCCCAAAAAATACTACTAATTCTGCGACAAAACCGCTCATTCCCGGTAAGGCAAGAGAAGCCATTGAAAAACTACTAAACATGGTAAAAATTTTCGGCATTGGGATAGAAATCCCCCCCAGTTCTTCGAGATAAACAAGACGCATTCTATCACAAGCCGTTCCTGCCAAGAAAAAAAGTGTAGCACCAATAAATCCATGGGATAATATTTGTAAAATAGCTCCATTGAGTCCAATGTTGGTTATGGAACCAATTCCTATAATTATGAAACCCATGTGAGATACAGAGGAATAGGCTATTCTTTTTTTGAAATTTCGTTGACCAAGAGAAGTTGAAGCTGCATAGATTATTTGCATCGCTCCTATTATTACCAACCAGGGCGAAAATAGATAATGAGCATGAGGTAACAATTCCATGTTGATCCGAATCAATCCATATGCTCCCATCTTTAATAGGATTCCCGCTAAAAGCATACATGTACTATAATGCGCTTCCCCATGGGTATCTGGTAACCACGTATGTAGAGGTATAATCGGCAATTTGACAGCATAAGCAATAAGGAAGCCAAAATATAAAAGTATTTCCAAAGTTGCAGGGTATGATTGATTAATTAATCTTTCCAAATCTAACCCTGGTTCGTTGGAACCATATAAGCCCATACCCAGAACTCCGATTAAGAAAAAAATGGAACCGCCCGCAGTATACAAAATAAACTTTGTAGCTGAATATAGACGCCTCTTTCCCCCCCACATGGATAAAAGTAAGTAAACAGGAATTAATTCTAACTCCCACATGATAAAAAAAAGTAAAAGGTCTCGCGAAGAAAATAATCCTATTTGACCACTATACATTGCTAGCATCAGGAAATAGAATAATCGCGAATTCCGGGTAACTGGCCAAGCTGCTAAAGTAGCTAAAGTAGTGATAAATCCTGTCAATAAAATAGACCCTAATGAAAGTCCATCGATTCCCAATCTCCAGTGGAAATCGAAGACATCTATCCATTTAGAATCCTCCTTTAATTGGATTAAGGGATCCTCCAGTTGGAAATGATAACAGAATGCATAAGTCATTAGAAGGAATTCTAATAAACAAATAGATATAGTATACCACCTAACGATTTTGTTTCCCCTATGAGGTAAAAAGAAAATTAATGAACCTGCAAATATCGGCAAAACAACAAGTATTGTTAACCAAGGAAAATAACTCATGATAAAGTGATAAAGACAAGATACGTTTTGACCAGAAAAGCCCGTGCTCGATTATTTCGAGCACAGGCTTCTTCGGTAAAGAGGAATCAGACGATTCAAGTGGAGTTTTTTGTAACGTATCAATAAGATAGAGCCATGCTACGGGTTGTTTCAGGCCCTAAATAAACGCGGACACTTAAAAAATCTGTTGGGCAGGCAGATTCGCATCTCTTACAACCCACACAATCTTCGGTTCTCGGCGCGGAAGCAATTTGCTTGGCTTTACATCCATCCCAGGGTATCATTTCTAATACATCTGTTGGACAAGCTCGTACACATTGAGTGCATCCTATACATGTATCATAAATTTTTACGGAATGTGACATTGGATCTATAAATTATTCTTTTCAACATAAAATTTTTCGATCTGGTAAAAATGAAATTAGTACTATAATGAGTCATATGTATTGTAGACACCAGACGAAGCAATGGTTTATCCAAACTTCAACAAAAATAATAATCTATTTTTTAATCCGTTTGTGAGAAAGGGTGAAAAGAGCCAAGAGACTTTAATTTTGGACTTCAACAGTCATAATTATACGAATTGTACATACGAATTCGAATTAGCCAATAAATTGGCTATCGTCTTTTCAATATAAATTATTGCAATATTCAAATTGCAATATCAATGAATTACAAAAATTCATTGCAATAACCTACTCAAAAAATGGATATTCTCAAATAAAAAAAAGAAAATAGTATTAGATTTCTATTCATCTTAATATTCGAGATTTTTATTATATGTGCGCCTTTGTTTAGAGGATTCTATGTCTAATTATTCTAAAGTCTAATTATTCAAAAAATTAGATTGATTGATACGAGTGGATTTCCTGTTACGATGGATGGAAGAAAGAATGGATAGTCCAATAGCGGCTTCAGCAGCCGCAAGGGCTATAACAAAAATTGCGAAAATGTCTCCTTTTAATTGGCGACTATCAAATAGATCAGAAAATGTTACGAGATTTAAATTAATTGAATTCAGTATAAGTTCAAGACATATTAGAGCTCTAACCATGTTTCGGCTTGTGATCAATCCATAGATACCAATCGAAAATAAATAGACACTCAAAAAAAGTACATGCTCAAACATCATTAACTAACTCCTTATCAATCTCGATTCATTTCAATATGAGGACAAGAATTGAACCGATTCAATTAAATAGAACAATTACACAACAAAAAAGAAAAGAAGGTATTTGTTGGCAGTAGATAGGTTTTACTAAATCAAAATTGTGATTCTTTAGTTATTTATTTTAGATTTGCAATTCTAATAATCTTTACTCTTTCTAAGTTTTTCTTATTGCCGAGCCATAGTAATTGCACCTATTAAAGAAACTAGAAGAATTATGGAAATGAGTTCAAACGGAAGATAAAAATCGGTTGCTAAATGAATCCCAATTTGTTGAACATTATTTATGAGACCCTGTTCTACTATTTGGTTTGATCTTGTAGTCCAAATAATTCCATACCATGACGTATCTGGGATAGTAGTCATTAGTGAAAAAACAATAGTTATACAAAGGAGTGAAGTGAACCCATCTCCAATAGTCCAATAATTCTTATCTTTAGACCATTCTGAGCCATTTACGAACATTACAGCGAATATGATCAAGACATTTATGGCTCCCACATAAATAAGAAGTTGTGCGACAGCTACAAAGTAGGAATTGAATAAAAAGTAGAATAAGGATATACAAACAAGAACTAATCCCAGCGAAAAGGCAGAATAAATAGGGTTGGTAAGTAATACTACTCCTAGACCCCCTAGTAGAAGAACAAATCCCCCAAATAGCACAAGAATCTCATGTATTGGTCCAGGTAAATCCATTATGGATAAAAATAAATTAATAGTATAAAATTTTTCATGAACTGACTAAAACTAAAGGATTCAAGTAAAAAAAAAGGGATTAGGATATTTTTTTGTGTATAAGCTGTATAGTTAGAAATTATATCACGAAAATCTAGTCTGATTTTAAATCAGGAATAATTTGCAATAAGCAGTAGTTATTCGTTTTTCTTTATAGTTAGTAAAGAATTTTTGGATTTTTATAACAAAAAATAAAAAATCCTAATCTAGTAATCAGTAATCGTTCTTGAATTCGAAGACTTATCTTCGTCTATTTTACTTTCAGTCGAATTCCTAATTGTTTGAATTGTGTAATCTCCCATTATGGAGATTGGTAACCGACTCAAAGCAATTTGATTGTAATTCAATTCATGACGATCATAAGTAGAAAGTTCATATTCTTCAGTCATTGATAAACAGTTTGTCGGACAGTACTCAACACAATTACCACAAAATATACAAACTCCGAAATCTATACTATAATTAAGCAATTGTTTCCTTTTAATATCCTTTTCAAATCTCCAATCCACAAGGGGTAGATCTATTGGACATACGCGAACACAGACTTCACAAGCAATACATTTATCAAATTCAAAGTGGATTCGCCCCCGGAAACGCTCCGGTGTAATTGATTTTTCGTAAGGGTAGTGAATCGTTATAGGTAAACGATTTGTGTGGGATAAGGTAGTTATGAAACTTTGACCAATGTACCTTGTAGCGCGTATTGTTTGTTGACCATAACTCATGAACCCAGTTACCATAGGGAACATATTTTAAATATCTATGAAAAAGGTATGTTTCTTTCTCTTGTTTGAGAGAACTTTTGTGTTGAAAATATTCTTACTGTTATTGTATTATCTTATTTATAGTGAAACAAGTTGGGAAGAGGTTGTTAATAAGAGATTGCCCAGAGAAATAGGTAAAAGAAATTTCCATCCAAGATTTAATAACTGATCCATTCTCATCCTGGGTAAAGTCCATCTTATTGTGATAGAAATGAAGAGAAATAAATAAGCTTTAGTTAATGTAATAAAGATACCCATTGTCATTTCCAAAATTCCAACTGCTTTATTCATTTGGAAAAATTCAAAAAAGGATATATAGGGAATAGAGAAATTCCACCCGCCTAAGTAGAGAACTGTTACAAATAAAGAGGAAACTAATAAATTTAGGTAAGAAGCAAGATAAAATAAAGCATATTTGATACCGGAATATTCGGTTTGATAACCTGCTACTAATTCTTCCTCCGCTTCTGGTAAATCAAAGGGTAATCTTTCACATTCTGCCAAAGAAGAAATTAGAAAAACCAGAAAACCTATAGGCTGACGCCAAAGATTCCATCCAAAAAAACCATATTTCGACTGTGCTTCAACTATATCAACTGTACTTGAACTGTTAGATAATCATAGTCGATGATAACATCACAGTTCCCACCGCTATTCCAAAACCGTACATGAAACCTTAGCTTCATACGGCTTCTCTATGATCAGAAAAAGGAAAGGATTGTTTCGTTTCGGTATTATCCCCTGGGGCGTAGATAGAATTAGGTAAAATAAAATCGATAGGAAAGTCCTAAATTAGACCAAAGGAATTCCGTCTGCTAGACTAAGAAAAAGCGCTTCCGAATTGATCTCATCCTTTATAATATAATGAAAATTTTTCTTTGTTCAGTAATAACTTAATCTTGGAATAAAACACTCGTTATAGAAATTAAATTAATAAATGGAAAGAGTAGGGCATTAGTTCATGAGGAATTCTGTATGAATATAGATACAGGAAGGAAAGAATTAATAAAAATCTTTTTTTTGTATTGTATTCCATATCTTTTGTCCTATTCTTCTTTCCCCGGGGAGGGGGTAGTTAAAAAGAAAAAAGGAATAAAGGGTTAATTCGTTCTTGATAGCCATTTCCTTAACAAGTGAATGGGAACATACTCTGGATCGGAATCCGAAGAAAGTACTACTTGATCATTTCCACCAATTTCAAGTCTTTATTATGATTCCTTTTATGAGGGAAAATCCCTAATGTCTTAGATTCCCCCATTACTAATCCTTTATGTACTTTAGTGTTCCTAACCCCTCACTAACTTTTGATGGATTCTTCTTATGATTATAAGTTATAGTAACAACTAGGAATATTCTAGTAATGGAATTCCATATCGCGAATCCTTTATTCTTGCCCGCTTCAAGATATGATGATTAATTAAAAAATATCAACCTTGGGGTAAAGAGTTTACACTGCTTATGTTTACTTCAACTTTTTCTTGTACGTAGGAAATGAGATTTTTTCTTTTTACTACAAATTAATAAGCTGTTTTGTTTCACTCATATAGCTATCTAGTTTAACTTACCAACCCGAATACAGAATAAGAAAAGGAAGATAAATATTCAATGGATTTTAGAGGAAAAATATCCTATTTTAACGAATCACACGTAGAGATATTGCTAGCACACAAAAAGTTAATGGTATTTCATAACTAATGGATTGAGCTGCAGCTCGTAGACCGCCTGAAAAAGAATATTTATTATTTGAGCTATATCCTGCCATAAGAAGACCAATAGGAGCAATACTTGAAATGGCAATCCATAAAAAAACACCAATACTAAGATCGGCTAAAACAAAACGATATCCCAAAGGGATAACTAAAAAACTTAATAAAACGGATATGACTGCTATAGAGGGTCCAATGCTAAATAAAGGAATTTCTCCTCGGGATGGCAGGATATCCTCTTTAAAAAGTAGCTTAGTCCCATCTGCTATAGCTTGAAGCAGTCCTAGGGGGCCAGCATATTCAGGACCAATACGTTGTTGTATCGATGCAGATATTTCTCTTTCTAACCACACAATTATGAGTACCTCTATCGTGATTCCCAAAAGGAGGGTCAAAATGGGTAGAATCCATATTAGTCCATAGACTTCTTTTAATAATTCCGATTTCGAAAAAGAATTGATAGTTTCTACCTCTACCCTATCTATTATCATTTCAACGATCAACTTCTCCCATAATGATATCTATACTACCTAATATCGTCATGATATCAGCCAATTTCATTTTTTTAACTAGCTGAGGAAGAATTTGCAAATTAATAAAACCGGGTGGCCTAATTTTCCATCTCCAGGGGAAAATACTATCATCTCCTACCAGATAAATCCCTAATTCACCTTTTGGAGCTTCCACTCTTACATAAAGCTCTTGCTTTGACAATTCAAAATTTGGCGAAGGTTTTTTACCAAGAAATCGATATTCAAAATCATTCCATTCGGAATTCTTTGCTTTCTTAAAGCGTCGGACTTCTAAATTCTCGTAAGGTCCTCCAGGAATTTTCTCTACAGCCTGTTGAATAATTTTGATGGATTCCCTCATTTCACCGATTCGTACTAAATAGCGAGCTAACGAATCCCCTTCTTTTTGCCATTGGACTTTCCAATCGAATTGGTTGTAAGACTCATAAGGATCAACTTTACGAAGATCCCATTGTATTCCAGAAGCTCGTAACATCGGCCCCGATAAACCCCAATTTACTGCTTCTTCTCCGCTAATAAAACCTACTCCTTCAACTCGCTCTAAAAAAATAGGATTCTCTGTAATAAGTTGCTGATATTCAACAACTCCGCGTAAAAAATAATCACAAAAATCTAAACATTTATCGATCCATCCATAAGGTAGATCGGCGGCAACTCCTCCGATGCGAAAGTAATTGTGCATCATTCGCATACCCGTAGCAGCTTCAAATAGATCGTATATTAATTCTCTCTCTCTAAAAATATAGAAAAAAGGAGTCTGTGCGCCGAGATCCGCCATAAAAGGCCCAAGCCATAACAAGTGAGAGGCTATACGGCTCAATTCTAACATAATTACCCTAATATAGCTGGCTCTTTGGGGTATTTGAATATTCTCCAAGAATTCAGGTGCATTTACCGTTATTGCTTCTGTAAACATAGTAGCTAAATAATCCCACCGTGTTACATAAGGTAAGTATTGTATAATAGTTCGGTTTTCCGCGATTTTTTCCATTCCTCTGTGTAAATAGCCTAATATGGGTTCACAATCAATAACATCTTCACCATCGAGAGTAACGATCAGTCGAAGAACACCATGCATTGATGGGTGTTGAGGGCCCATATTGACTATCATGAGATCTTTTCTTGTAAGCGGTAGACTCATATCCTTTCTTCCTTAATTCATTATTCCATGAAAATGGATTATTCCATGAATTCCTCAAAACGAGGCTCATCAAAATGCAAAATCTAAGACTACTATAAGACTACTAATAAAATAAGAAAAAAAATCGAACGATTAAATTACTGCTCCCGGATATTCAACTGACTGATTAATTTCTTATAACGTACTCTATTTTTCTTTGCCAAATAAGCCAGCAAACGTCGACGTTTTCCCAAAAGTCTTCGTAGACCTCTTTCCGATGAAAAATCTTTTTTGTGTAATTCCAAATGTGAAGCAAGTCTCCGTATCTTATTGGTGAAACTGAATACTTGAAATTCAACAGAACCCCTGTTTTCTTCTTTTTCTTCTTTAACCATAAATCCAAAAATTTTTCTACCTCCTTTCTTTTTCATGTATTTTTCTGATCAGGAAAAATAAAAAATTATGTCAGTTATTTTGAAGTTATTCTAATCTCGTACACACAAAAATTTGCAATTATTCATCTACTACTGGAATTTGGATTTATTTTATCGATGCAAATTGGATTTGGATAGAAGGGTACATTCTTTTATTTTAGATAGAAGAAATGTTTCTTCTATCTAAAATAAAAGAATTTTGCTGATTTATTTATTGCTATATCCAATTTATTGAATTGATACACCATTTAATTGATATCATTTAGCAAAATGAAACACAGCATATGCATCCATCTTTCGGCTCGAGAATTTCACGGGATAGAGATATGGTATAAGAAATAGGCTATTAAGTAACTCTAAATGAATTGTGGATACATCTGTATCCTTAACATACAGAAACGATTGCCATTATTCGTATCAAACCAATAGCGATTCATACAAGCTAAATCTTCTAATCAATGGTGGGCCAATAATGGATTTTTTTGCATATGTATTAAGACGCTTGGCCTGATTTCGAAAGTGTCCAGAGTTTTATATGTTGTTTTCATTGCAAAATGATGGATCTCCTTCCGTAACTTTCCAATTACGAGTACGAGAATTGAAAGACATGAAAATTCTCAATTCTCTACGGCGTCTAGGAGATAGATAGAATATTTTCAGGAACAAGAAAATCAGAAGAATCTTTCTCTCTATTCACTACCATTCCGCGTCTTCGACTTCTATTAGTTTCTTTTCTTCTTTAATGCAATAGCTATAGTTTGATATAAGAATCTATTTATCAAAGTAATGGAAACCATTCTCTTATAGGAAATGGCTCGAAAATAGCTATTCCA